TCTCAAATTCCGATGAAGATTTATTTGAATCTAGTTCAAATTCCAATTCAGATAAATCTTCATCTGAATTGGAATTTGAACTAGATTCATCGTTAATTTTTAGTTCCTTTTCATATTTTTCTAGTTCCTTTTCATATTTTGCTAGTTCTCCTTTATCCAACTCTGGAATATTGAAATATTTTTGGAGTTCTTCTTCATATTTTTCTAGTTCTTCTTGATTGAAGTCAGGGATCCTCGTACCAAAATATTTTAAAAATATTTTGACTTGATCTCGTATCCCTGACTGTTTCATCTTTTTGTTCTCGAACTCTTAAAAAAAAAAGAGTTCGAAAAAATTTTATAATTACTTGAAATATAAATTTCAAGATTCCTACTACGGCTTTGAAGAAACGTATTAATTGTATCAATAATTTGAATAATAGTTTCATAATCCAAACTAGAATAACTAGTTTAAAAACTATTAACACACTTCGACGAAAGCCTAGCTTTCGAGCCTTGAAATAAATATCTTTCAAGAGGTCCAAATACTTAAAATTAAGTATTTGATTTTTGAAGAAATTGAAAATCTCGAAAAAGATTTCATCAGAAAAGAATTTCCTGATGAAATCAACTCCGAAGAATCTCAATTTCTTCAATGAGTTTCAAAATAAGTTCACTCTTTTCATGATATTTTCCACTTTTGATATTAGATATTTTTCGACATGATTTTCAAGTTCTATCGAACTCAGCAAAGTATTTCCCTAAACAGAAAAAAATGATTTTTCAATGTAATGAATTTTTCATTTTTTTCTAATTCTTGTGATTCTTCTGATAAGGTTTTTTTCTTTTTCTTCTATTTCTGCTTTTGCTTCTATTTCTTCTAAAAGAAATAGTTGCACTAATTCCTTTCGAGTATATTTCTTTACAATAAATTCCTCTGCAGTGGATTCATCTGTATCTGTAGAAGTTTGCTCTGCAGAAACTTGTTCTGCAGTGGACTCTTCTGCAGAAGTTTGCTCTGCAGAAACTTGTTCTGCAGTGGATTCTTCTGCAGAAGTTTGCTCTACAGTGGATTCCTCTTCATATTTTTCTAGTTCTCCTTTATCCAACTCTGGAATATTGAAATATTTTTGGAGTTCTTCTTCATATTTTTCTAGTTCTTCTTGATTGAAGTCAGAGATCCTCGTACCAAAATATTTTAAAAATATTTTGACTTGATCTTGTATCCCTGACTCTTTTCCTAGTTGATCTTCTTCTAGTTAAAGAAGTCTTTTTATTGTCCAAAAATACAATATTTTCTCAAATCTTCGATAATATTAATCAATTCCGAAATATCGTTTCATCTCGATTAAACGTCTTTTTGTTTTCAAAAAGATAATTAAGATAATTTTGAAACAAATTATCATGAAATTACTGAAATTTAGATTTTTTTCATTATCTTTCTCTAGTTCCTCTTCATTCCATTTTTTGAGTTCCTATATATATTTTTTGAGTTCCTATATATATTTGGCGAGTTTCTATATATATTTTTCGAGTTCCTCTTTATTCCATTTTTCGAGTTCCTCTTCATATTTGGCGAGTTCCTCTTCATTCCATTTTTTGAGTTTCTATATATATATTTTGCGAGTTCCTATATATATTTGGCGAGTTCCTCTTCATTCCATTTTGCGAGTTCCTATATATATTTTTCGAGTTCCTCTTCATATTTGGCGAGTTCCTCTTCATATTTCTCTAGTTCCTCTATATATTTCTCTAGTTCCTCTTCATTCCATTTTGCGAGTTCCTATATATATTTCTCTAGTTCCTCTTCATATTTGGCGAGTTCCTCTTCATTCCATTTTGCGAGTTCCTATATATATTTTTCGAGTTCCTCTTCATTCCATTTTGCGAGTTCCTATATATATTTCTCTAGTTCCTCTTCATATTTGGCGAGTTCCTCTTCATTCCATTTTGCGAGTTCCTGTATATATATATTTTTTGCGAGTTCCTCTTCATATTTGGCGAGTTCCTATATATATATATATATATATATATTTTTTGCGAGTTCTTCTTGATTGAAGTCAGGGATCCTCGTATCAAAATATCTTAAACGATATTTTAATTTGATCTCGTACCCCTTGATCTTATTCTAGTTCAAGAAGTCTTTTGATTGTCAAAAAAGAGAATATTTTTTTTTATTACGACATGCTGTTTTTTCCTATTCATTACCTTTGAGGATCAGTCGCGGATAGACTCTACCAAAAGTCTGGACGAATTTTTTTCTTCATCCAAATGGGTAAAAGATCGTAGTCGCACTTAAAAGCCGAGTACTCTACCATTGAGTTAGCAACCCGGATAAATAAGAAGACAGGTATATATGATCGAAATCAAAAATCAAAACAACCGAGAAATTCGGTTGAAAAAAATAGCAATTCAATTACTAAAATACTCAAATTGGAAACACCACTCCCCGTCTGATTTGCATGTGTTAAGCATGCCGCCAGCGTTCATCCTGACCCAGGATCAAACTCTCCATGAGATT